TTTAGTAGATCGTTTTAGGAGGCCCTAATGACTATAGATCGAACCTATCCAATTTTTACAGTACGATGGTTGGCTGTTCACGGCCTAGCTGTACCTACCGTCTTTTTTTTGGGATCAATATCAGCAATGCAGTTCATCCAACGATAAACTTAATCCGAATTATAGAGCTACGACACAATCAAACCCGAACGAACAAAATGTTGAATTGAATCGTACCAGTCTCTACTGGGGGTTATTACTCATTTTTGTACTTGCTGTTTTATTTTCCAATTATTTCTTCAATTAAGAAAAAGAAAGAGAATAAATAAGATTCTCTTAGCTCATTCGGAAGGATCTCATAATTTAATTATCCATGACTGTTTATGTCTCTAGCATGACCACTTGATGAAATCTGGAGGGAAGTGGGGTAAATGGCCGATACTACTGGAAGGATTCCTCTTTGGATAATAGGTACTGTAGCTGGTATTCTTGTAATCGGTTTAATAGGTATTTTCTTTTATGGTTCATATTCCGGATTGGGTTCATCCCTGTAGTAATCGAATGAATTGAGTTATCAACATGAAAGCGTAAGAACTCAACGGGATTCCCTTCCTTGTTTGTTTGATTCGAAGGGGAAGGGCCCGTTGAGTTCTTAAGAATCATACTATTTTTTTCGTCTAAATGATAAAATGAAATAATAAAATGGATTTCTTTTTCTTTTCAAAAACTCCATTTTTCTCATTTTTCTGATCATGTTTTTTAAAAATTCACTTCATTGATTTATTCAGACCACCTCTTCTTTTTATATGATAGTATCTATTTGTATAAGATAAGTTGATTGAAGAAGTTTTATTTAATTAATAAAATTTCCTCTCTTTTTTTGTTTTGTTTGTCCACCACTCCATATATTATACGTAAAGGGGGCGTAGGGTAACGGGTTTCTGATACATCTGGAAAAATCGAAACCAAGACTAGGAATTTTTAACAAACAGGATCAAGAATCATTACTCTTTCGTTTCGACACAAGAAAAAAGGATTTTTCTACACCCCTTTCTTGTGTCGAAGACTGGGAAGACAAATAATCCCTTCTAGGATTTTTTCTTCCACGCATTTATCCCCCGCTTCCTTATGTCTAGTATTTAGACAAATTTTACTTTCTTTCTATTTAGAATAGAAAACTATTGATACGTCTTATGTCTTATGGCAGTGAAATCTATCAATAGTAACATAGTCCTACTACTCCAATAAAAAAAACTAAATCAAAATAATGAAAGTCAAATACTCTTCTTTAAATTCTACATTACATACTCTTTTTCTACGAGATGCTGGGAATCCCTTGTACCACATAGTATGTAGATTTTGAAGAAGAGTATAAATAAGACAAAGGAGTTTTCAGAATTTAATTTTTTTTTTATTTTTTTGATCATAAATAATCGCCAACAAGAATTTGGTTCTTTTTACGAACTTGATATCGATAAATCTGCGAATCTAGAAATTCATTTCGGCCAATTGAACCTTCTCGAACTGTTTCTTTTTAAGAACCAAAAAGATTTGTGCCAAAATAACAGATGCCAAGAAGAACAAAAGTCCTTGGACACGTAATGGATCTTGAAGTACTATTTCTGCATCTCCCTGACCAAATCCGCCTACATTAGGATTACTCGTTAATGGTTGATCAAATTTGATAGATTCGCCCTCGGAAACAAGAAGTTCTGGTCCGGGAGGGATAATATCAACCACTTGACGTCCCTCCGACGCATCCGTTATGGTTATCTCATATCCCCCTTTTTCTTTTCGTATGATTTTGCTTACTATACCTGCTGCTGTAGCATTATAAACCGTATTGTTACTCTTGCTGCCGTCGGGATAAATCTGACCCCTTCCCCTGTTACCGCCTACGTATATAGGATATTTTAAGAAGTGAACATCCTTCGTAGTAGCAGGGTCCGGGGAAAGAATAGGGAAGGTTATTTCACTATATTTTTTACCAGGGACAGGGCCTACCACAAGAATATTTTTTTTATTGGGGCGATAGCTCTGAAAAGACAAATTGCCAATCCTTTCTTTCATCTCGGGAGAAATACGATCGGGAGGAGCTAATTCAAACCCCTCCGGTAAAATAAGAACAGCCCCCACGTTCAACCCCCCCTTTTTACCATTAGCAAGAACCTGTTTCAGTTGCATATCATAAGGAATTCGAACAACTGCTTCAAATACAGTATCAGGAAGTACCGCTTGTGGAACCTCAATCTCCACGGGCTTATTAGCTAAATGGCAATTGGCACATACAATACGCCCAGTCGCTTCTCGTGGATTTTCATAACCCTGCTGTGCAAAAATGGGATATGCACTTGAAATGGATGTCCGAGTTAAGATATATATCATGAGCGATACGGAAATAGATCGAGTAATCTGTTTCTTTAGCCAAGAAAAAGCATTTCTAGTTTGCATGGTCCAATCATTGATCGCGAAAATTTCTACAATAAATTGGGTAGGTCGCTAGTATAGTTCCCTAGCCACGATTCTGCTATTTGCTGGAATAATCTAGAAATAATATAGGATGAATCTTCCCGATGGTTAGAAATAGAAAGATAAAATACGATTTTCAATACTTTGCTTATGTACAACTACAAAGTACCAAGCATTCTAATTGGATTAGATTAATATCAATGGATCCTTTATCAGTCATTCATTGAATGATAAATAACTACAAGTGACGGAGACAGACGATTTAAATAACGGAAAATCCAATATTTAAAAATTGTATCGAGAATGACTGGGAAGGTGGAAACAAGACCAGATATAATTTGATCATTATGAACAAACCCAAAATCTTTATAGATAGAGCCAATAATTAATTCCCAACCGCGGGGTGAATGGAATCCGATACATAAATCAGTTAATAAAAGAATAGAAAAAGCTTTTACTGTGTCACTTACGTTATATAGGAATTCCTGAGCCCAAGAGTTAAGAATAACAAGTTTTTCATTACCCAAAATTGAATACCCGCTTAGAATAATAAAACAGATGATATTTGTTGAGAAGTGCAAAATCGTATGGATACGATTCTCATTTTGCATCTTGATTAATTGGATCGTTTCTTTATGGATTCCTATCCCAAACTCTTCGAGATGTGTTTCCGAGTATTCCTTGATCATTTCGTCCAAGAAGAGGAGTTCCTCTAATTCTATGAATTTTTCTAGAAGACTCTTTTCTTGAATAGTATTCAAGAAAATTTCGGATTGCCCAGTATTCCACCAATTAGTAACCCAAGATTCCAGACATTTATTAACTGAGAAAGAAATCCACCAGGGCAAAAATATTATATATGCAAGATAGAAAAGAGGGGTGAATGCTTTCTTTTTTGCCATTTTTTCATCTGTGAATTGTTAATCAACCCATCCGTACACTCTATGCGATCGAATATTTCTTACACACATGAGTTTTATACAAGGTATCGAACTTATGAATCTATTTTCTTTGTAATTTTGTGGTTAGTCTTTGAATCTAGAAAGAATACAGAAATAGGCTAAGAATTCACTTCGAATGAAGAAATTGAGAATATTGTTTCCTGATATCTCAATTGGTCAAATTCAAAATCAAGTGTCTCCTTTCGATGAATGATCGAAAGAACCACTTTAAGTAATGAATATTGTTCAGATTTTGAGAAGAAAGAACTCCCTTGCTATCAAAATATCCAATATTTCGAAAAAATTTCACTAATTACCCATAGTCAGGAATAGAATAATTGAGGGAAAGATATTACGATGATAAAAAAAAATGACTGGCAAAAGATAAATTGGCTAGTTCTCATTATTTAATTAAGAAATCCAATTGTTGGTCATTAAAGAATACAAAAGAAAGAATTTCCAATTTACAAGATATGATCTATCTGGATCTAAAGTGTCAATTCCAACAAATATTGAACTAAAAAAAATTTCTTGATTTCGAAATGGTTTGCCATCTGAGATGAATCTATTATTTCGATTTGTTATTTGTTATTGAATTGCGTGGGTTTACATACGCATAAAGACCATAAAAAGAGTTTCGTTTTATGGTTCTTTCATATACGTTTTCTTTAATTGAATGAACGTTCTGATTCTCAATTTCTCAAAATACTTCAATTGGTACACGCAAGAAATAGGCTAATTCAGCAGCCTTTTGTTCAATTTCTCGTGGAGTCAAATTCTCATCAGTACGGGTTAAGGGAATGGACCCCTGGCCTCGGATGTCCATATAAAGAACACGACGAGCATAAATACCCTCTTTAACTTCTATTCTAACGGACTGAATATCTTTTATAAGGAATCGGAGGAATATGCGACGATTTTTTCCCGGAAATCCCCAACGAAAAATACAGACTATTCCTTCCTTTATATCGAATCGATCATAACCACTACCTACATTCCAGGAAATTGTGCACCACAAATAAGAGCTAATAAAGAGACCCGCAATTCCGTAGAAAGACATCACGATTCCTTGTGGAAAAAAAATGATTTGCTGAGGCGGAAAAAAAGATATCAAATTTCTACCAAGATAACTGGAAGTTCCAACTAATAAGAAGCCTAATGAACCTAAAAAAAGGATAAAGGCCCAGCAGAAATTACTTATTTTTCGAGACCCCGTTATAAGTTCTATCCATATATGTTCTGATCGCCAAGTCATACTTTACCCGATTGCATTTTATTAGAATTGAGATAATACCCCATAGAAATTTGACTTTACTTTTTTGTTTCCGAAGTAACTCTCATCAACTAGCACTAGTTTGAGGTGAACTAGCACTAGTTTGATGTCAACCTTTAGGAGTAATTCATCAAATTGGTTAAATCTAAAATAATAACATACTCTTTATTTAATACGATCCCACTATACATATCGATATACATAGAGATTAACCGACTACATTTCAGCCATCCAGTGATCCTGATCTATTTGAAAATTACTAGAATGGATATATCCATATATCATGTTTCTGCAGGCATAAGAGTTTTTTCCTTTATGTTCGGTAGAAATCACATGTTATACTCTATTCCAATAAATAGATATCCGTGTTATGATACAAGTCCACGTTTTCAAAAAAAAATGGATGAGATTGGGTCCCAGCGTATCTAAACAATCTTGTTTTTTTGAACATGAATAAATAAAGAAGCCATTGCAATTGCCGGAAAGACTAGGCCTACTAACGGCACAAAAATAGATGGAAGGTTCAAATTTGTCATAGAAGGGGTACCTCGATTTACTATATTGTATCTGTTATTATGTTATTATATAAATAAAGATATCTTGTAATAATTAAATAATTATAATTAAATTAAGAATTTGAATTCTAATTAGATAATATTTATTATTAATAGAATTTGAAGAATTTGAAATTCTTAGTATAGATCTAAGTATCTATATATCTAAATCTAACTGAGTACGTATAATAAGAATAAGTGCAAAGAATGTAGAACTAAATAAATGGACTTATTCATCTCTTACATGAGAAAGATATGTATCATAATAAACTTTATTATTCATTTCTTTGTCTTTTGTTCTTGTCTTCTAATTTTCTAAAAATAGATAAAGAGATTATCGAAAGATTCGTTCGAATCCGACCCAACATGAATTTTTAGCTAAAATGGTTTTTAGGGAGATAGAGAAAGATACAAAACTCTATTATCTATATTTTAATTTCAAATTATATACCTAAGACAAGAAGAAATTCGTTTTATTTTCCTAATTTCACGAAAGGAAGAACTCACTCTTGGTGATAAAGGCTTCTTGATTCGTAATCAGGAATATAGGTCAAAAAAGAGTTATCCTCAACTTTAGTTTTGATTCTTTCTACAATTAGATCTTCTATCACCAAAGAAAGGGCCATTATTATCTTATTTACTTTATCTTATTTACTTTGATTCCGATAAACTAACTACTTTTTTGCTACAAACACAAATAAAATAAAATAATGGCCTTAGTGCTCTACTTGATTTTGCTTGACTTTTGATTCAAAGGAAAAAAGGCGTGGAGCTTAAATAACTCACTCAGAACGCTTTTTAAAAGATTACGTGGTACAATTAGGTCGAATAAACCCTTCTGGAATAAGTATTCAGCTACTTGTGAACCTTCGGGTACTGTTTTATTCAATGTTTGTTCAATTACTCTTTTACCTGCAAATGCAATGTAGGCATTGGGTTCGGCAATAATGATATCCCCCAACATACCAAAACTAGCTGTCACTCCACCAGTTGTCGGAGATGTAAGGATTGATACATAAAATAATTTTTTATTTAATTGATAATCATATAAAGCAGACGATATTTTAGCCATTTGCATCAAGCTCAAACTTCCTTCCTGCATGCGCGCCCCCCCAGAAGCACACACTATAATAAGAGGTAAAATTTGATTGGCAGCGTGTTCAATCAAACGGGTGATTTTCTCTCCGACTACGGATCCCATACTACCCCCCATAAACTGAAAATCCATAACCCCAATTGCTACGGGAATGCCGTTTATTTGGCCTATGCCTGTTTGAACAGCCTCGGTTAATCCTGTCTTTCTTTGATAAGAATCAATACGATCTTTATAAGGCTCCTCTTCCGAATGAAATTCAATGGGATCCAGAGAGACCATGTCTTCATCCATAGGATCCCAAGTACCCGGATCGACCAAAAGTTCAATTCTATCCGAACTACTCATTTTCAAATGATATCCACATTGTTCACAAATATTCATTTTTGATTTAAAAAATTTCTTATAATTTAATCCATAACAATTCTCGCATTGAACCCACAAATGCCTGTATTTTTGAGTTACCTCGAGATCATTAGAACTTTCTCTTATAGTTAAATCACTGCCATTAGTTAAATCACTGCCAATAGTTAAATCACTGCCAATAGTTAAATCACTGCCATTAGTTAAATCACTGCCAATAGTTAAATCACTGCCAATAGTTAAATCACTGCCATTAGAACTTTCTCTTATAGTTAAATCACTGCCCTTTGTGCGAGTTTGTATACTGGAACCCTCGTTTTCACTACTATTTTTACTTTCACCACCACAAACGGCCCTATAAATGTAACTGTCACTGTAATTCTCACTACCACTTATAATGGAAGTATCTATACAGATTTGAGACTGAAGATAATTATCAATGCAACTATTAATGTGATTATTCCAACTATATTGAGTATCATACATGTAAGAATTATAGTAGGGATCTTCGCCCCTAAATCCATTATTCAGATAACTCGAGTTTCGATAACTATAAAAAGAACTTTCTAGTTCACTCAGAAAAGAATGATCGTTGTCAATCTCAAAAATCTGATTTTCAATATCAAAATAGATGGAATAACTGTCTCCATTCCTATCACTAACTACAAAAGTGTCATCAGAGATGAAATTCCGAATGTCTTTAACGCCGAATAAATAATCAACATTACTGCAACTAGGAATGTTTTTCACTTTTCGATTTGGATCTTCACTGGTATTTTCAATAGGACCAAGACTGCCCATTGATTTATTTAGCCCACACCTGCGTTC